TTTGTTCCAAGCCTCAATCCTCTTTTCGAGATTCATCGATATTGAATCAATCGAACGCACTTCTAACACCTGTTCCACTTTTGGAAGACCTTGCGTTATATCACCAGATCTTGATTTTTCATATATAAATGTAACTAATGTATCTCCTTCGTAAAGGATTTCCCCATAATGTCCATGAACGGTTGCTCCTGGAGTAGCCAAATAAGGCTTAGCTGATCGTATTACCACAGAGTCAACTTGAAGAATTAGAACTTGACCCGATTTTAAATGCGGTCCTTTTTTGGCTATACATACATTTTCACAAAGAAACTGCCCAAGACTAACAATTGTAGATGTCTCTTCACAATAATTGTAATGGATAAAATACCAATTCAAATTGAATGGATTCAAAATAATGTTACTGCATGAATAGGGATTATAAATTTTACCTTTTTCATCCAGTAAATAATATTTAAGTATTTGAAAACTCTGTTTTAAATTGTCAAGTTGCAAATAGTTAGTTAGTAAGATCTGATTATGGGTTATTAAATGGGAAAATAAATCCAAATTAGAAATTGGAAAGCCTGTTCCTAAGGGGCCCAACGAATTACTAATTGGAATTAGGGGGTCCTTTTTGATTGATTCTTTTATTATATTGGGAGATTTTACATCGTTGAATGGACCTATTCGAGAACAATTGGATGATGACAAAATTATCAAAGATTGAGATTCCTTATTTCGATTCAACAACGTATGAATAGTCCCTTGATTTGGATTAACAGATTCTTGAATGGTTGCCTTGGAATAGGAATGAATGGAAGAAAACGGATTGACATTAGCGCGATCTGATCCATTCTCAGAGATCAATCCTGCACCCGACAGATCGTTCCTTTTTCCGGTATACGAAATAGGTGACTTCGCTAAGTCGATTCTTAGAAAATCTCTAATCAAACCATTTGTCCTTATTTCAACAAAGGAAGCACAGGCCTTTTCGATCTTTTTGTCTTGGTCCCAATTCAACACTAAACAAGTCCGAACTAATTGAATACTTGTGTCCCAAATTTCAAGAATTGGGTCGTAATAAAGGATATAATTGACAACTCGAAGTTGTAGATTATCACTTTCCTGCAAGAGATCCGGCGGGAAAAGTCTTCCTAAATTTATACCGTCCGTTTTTTTATATGGGATTACAGGTTGAACCAAAACAAAATATTTTTTTTCATACCTGGAAAGTTTCATTCGTTGGATATAGAGCCAATTTTTCAATTTTTTGTATTCTTTGTAATTTTGTTTTCCCCCTCCTGGTGGTATCAATCGGAATGCCTTATTTGTCTTTCCAGGAAAATGTATATCTCCGGAAAAGATTATCAGTTTAATTTTTTCTGCTTTTTTCTTGATTCGAACCAATCCGGCTACCCGACTTCTTCTATTTAAAGTGATTTGCGTATCTACCCCAATAATACTATTGTGCCGTACCATTATGGACGAAGATTCGGCCAAAATGTGAACTTCCACGGGAATAAAAAAAAATGGATTTACTTCCTTTTGGTATTTTGGCCAAAATACCTTGACTCCTCGATACTCAATCAAATCCTCTTCGTTGACGATTGAATTAAGTTCTCTAGTCTCATATTTAGTAAGTCCCGAGCTCTTTCTTATATATCGAGGATCATCGAAATAAGCAAGAATACTATTTCTACGCAGAATACCATTTCTGGGGATTTCAATTGAGATACCTGAAGAAGGTATTAGTTGGTTCTCGCCTTCTTGAAGCAATTCGAGTGGGATGATGAATGTATTTCTTCGCCTCTTCGCCAATAAATCAGAATTCCCCTCGAGAATGGCCGGATTACAACGACCAGTACATGTCATTCGATTAAGTTCTGAATAATCGGGAATCCTATCTCCCTTTTGATTTTTACCAGAAAAATACGAACTAAAAAATTTGTGTCTCGCTTGATTATTAGTTACTGAGGGGTTAGAAATATATCTTCGCTTAACAGAAAGAGAATAAGCGTTCATTTGATCTTGATCCTTGTGGATCGAACAGGGTCCTAGACTGGATCTCCAGGGCTCCCCTAATAATATCCATAAATGACTTGTTTTTGGTAAGAGATGAATATTACCATATGTAAATTCAGGTGCATGGTACACATCGGTATTCCAGTGCATTTCGCCCTCTGAGTCAGAATAAATATGTTTTCGAACCTTCTCTTTCAAATTCAAAGTGGATGTTCTCGCGCGAATCTCAGCAATGACTTGTTCTGATTCTACATATTGATCGTTTTGAACTAAAAGAAAACTTTTGGGCGGAATACACACATTGTGTATAATATCTTCACTCTCAATAGTTACATACAAGTCTCTAGAACATAGAAAAGCAGGATGTCCATGACGTGTACGTGTCGGATGAACTAAATCCTCATTGAATTTTATTTTTCCATTAGAAGGGGCTCGCACATGTTCTGCAGTACCCCCTGTGAATACTCCGCCGGTATGAAAAGTTCTTAATGTTAATTGAGTGCCCGGTTCTCCAATAGATTGACCTGCAATAATACCAACAGCTTCTCCCAATTCGACCAGGTCGTCATGAGCTGGACTCCGGCCATAACATAATTGACAAATCCAAGATGTACTCCTACAAGTAAAGGGGGTTCGAATAGAGATTGGTTGTGCTCTAAAAGTGATGAATCTATTGACAAGTCCAATCCCAATATCTTGATTTCTAGTAGCAATGCATCGCGAACCTATATATATATCATCTGCTAATACACGCCCAATTAATGTTTGGATAAAAATCCTGTCCGCCATCATTCCATTTCGAGGACTTACAGAAAAACCTCGAACGGTGCCACAATCTGTTCGACGTACAACAATGTGTTGAACTACTTCAACAAGTCTGCGCGTGAGATATCCTGCATCTGATGTTCGGATAGCGGTATCCACAACTCCTTTACGGGCTCCGTAGCAAGAAATAATATATTCTGTTAAAGAGAGCCCTTCGCGTAAATTGCTTTGAATGGGTAAATCAATCATTTGACCTTGGGGATCCGACATTAATCCTCTCATACCTACTAATTGATGTACCTGAGATGCATTTCCTCTGGCTCCCGAAAAAGACATTATATGAACTGGATTAAAAGGATCGGTCATCCGAAAATTTGGATTCATTTCTTGTCGCAAATATTCACTTGTGGCATACCATATCTCAATCGATTGACGTAATTTTTCTACCGCGTGTACATTCCCATAATGATGGTGTTTTTCCAAAATAAAACTTTGTTGTTCAGCGTCTTGAACTAGCCATCTTTTAGAAGGTATTGTTAAAAGATCATCAATTCCTAATGAAATGGATGCGGCGGTAGCTTGTCGGAAACCCAGAGTCTTTACTTGATCCAGGATATGTGATGTATATCCTATTCCATAGTGATCAATAAATCGACTAATAAGTCGTTTCATGGCAGTTCCGTCTATCACTTTATTGTGAAAGACCTGAGTGGGCCGTTCTGCCATCAGTACCTCCATATTGCGCTGAGTAGAATTTGACAATGGGTTTGAGTCAGTGATTGGAAAACTTCCTTTTCTAGATCTTGATTCACGTATAAATTCCGCAATTATGGTCCTAGTTAACCCGGCGAGACTCGAATTCCCGCGGGTAGCATAGAATTACAACAGCCCTGCCAAAACCCCTGTATGGCTTCTTCTATTTCTCGATAAAGAGAAATATGACCAAGAGTGGTTCGAATATATATATATAAAATTTCCCTTTTTATACTTCTTACTATTAGATAGTGTCCATAAATCTCATAATAGGTACCCAAAGATTCATAGTGAATTTCGATGGGAGCTTCTCTTGCAGCAATAACGCGTTGATCTAGTCGCCACCGCAGCCACAAAGCACTACCTAAATTGATTCGTTTTTGCCGATAAGCGCCAATTGCATCATAGGCATTACAAAAAAAGGGTTCTTTTTTTTTTGTATACTTATAGTTATTATTTTCATTTTGATAGTTTCTACGATTACATGGATTATACCTATTTACACAAATACCGCGACGATTACCACTCGTTAAGACATAGAGTCCACTAAGCATATCTTGAGTTGGTGCAGAAATGGGATCTCCAATAGTTGGAGACAAAAGATTCATATGAGAAAACATAAGTAAACGTGCCTCTGCTTGAGCCTCCAAAGATAAAGGCACATGAACAGCCATTTGATCCCCGTCAAAGTCTGCATTAAAGCCCTTACAAACTAATGGATGTAAACAAATAGCACGCCCCTCCACTAAAACAGGGAGAAATGCCTGTATGCCTAATCTATGCAGAGTAGGCGCTCTATTCAGCAATACAGGATGGTCATCCAGAATTTCCTGAAGTATTTCCCATACAATCGGTTTTTTTTTTCGAATTTGACTCTTAGCAACTCCTATGTTCGAAGCAAGATGTTTTCTAATTAGGTCACGAATTACAAATGCCTGGAAAAGTTCTATTGCTATTTCGCGAGGCAATCCACATCGATGTAAGGAAAGTGAAGGGCCCACGACAATCACTGACCGCCCTGAATAATCGACCCGTTTACCAAGCAGAGTCTCGCGAACTCTTCCTTCTTTGCCTTCAATTACATCTGAAAGCGACTTGTAAACTCTATTATGATCGTCCCTCATTGGTTGTCCGCAGATTCCATTATCAAGAAGTGCATCCACGGCTTCTTGTAGCAATTTTTCCTGAGATATTATTAATTCTTCTGGCGTAGCTATACTTGTTGTTAATAGATCTGTAAGAGTATTATTCCGATAGATAATTCTTCTATAGATTTCATTAATATCCGAGGTCACTAGTTTATCCTCATCTATATGATAGATTGGTCTCAACTCAGGAGGAAGAACTGGTAATAGACACAAAACCATCCATTTTGGTTCTATATTTGTTCGAATAAAATGCTTAGCCAATTCCATGCGTCTAAGCAAAAAATCTTTTCTTCTTCCAACTTTTCGATCTTCCCATTCGTTCCCCGTGGGTTC